ATTCTTACATCTCCTACAACTGGTGGAGTAACTGCCAGTTTTGGTATGTTGGGAGATGTTATTATTGCTGAACCCAATGCCTACATTGCTTTTGCGGGTAAAAGAGTGATTGAACAAACATTGAATAAAACAGTACCTGACGGTTCACAAGCGGCTGAGTATTCATTCCATAAGGGCTTATTCGACCCAATCGTACCGCGTAATCTTTTAAAAGGTGTTCTGAGTGAGTTATTTCAGCTCCATGGTTTCTTTCCTTTGAATAAAAATAAAAAATAAAAAAATATCGAAATAAAATGAAAATAAATATAGAATAGAAGCGATTTCTATGTCTACTACTATGTCTACCAAGAACTCCCATTTTTTACTAGGAATCCTTTTTTGTTGGATTGAATTAGTTTAGTTAGAGTCGCGAACTTATATTATAATAAACTCTTTAATTATAATAAAAAACTTTCTATTTTATTAGAAAGATAGATAGAAAGAATATAAGGATGGGAGAATAATAAAATTTCTTAAAGCGGAATATCATACATATTCGTGTAGAAAGATGAATAGGTACACTTCATTCAGTTCTCATTCCTTGCACTTATTAACTACTTAATATTATTTTATTTATAATATATTATTTATAATAGTTTATAATAGATATACTTATCATAAGATATCTTTATAATAGGTACAAATATTAAATAATAGGTACAAATATTAAATCGAGGTACCCATTCTATGACAGATCTTAACTTACCCTCTATTTTTGTCCCCTTAGTGGGTCTAGTATTTCCGGCGATTGCAATGGCTTCTTTATTTCTTCATGTCCAAAAAAATAAGATTGTCTAGATCCGATGGGACCAAATTTCATCAATTTATTTCAACACTGAATCATAATACAGATATTTATTTGGTACCGAAAATTGTTTAGTGTAATATGGTACGATATGTGGCTTTTTCCGAACACAAATGAAAGAACTGTTATGCATGCGAATGCATGATATCTGCATAAATGCAGTTATATGCGGGCATATCTGGTTAAAAAGGCTCGGTGAATATTTTTATAATAGAAAGTCAATGTATCTAACCAATTACTCCTAATGGTTCATATCAGAATAGTGCTAGTTGATGAAAGTTACTTCGGCATCAAGAAGAAAAGTAAAGTCAAATTTTTTCTCAATTCCAATCGAATGCAACGGGATCTAGTATAGTATGAACTGGCGATCAGAACATATATGGATAGAACTTATAACAGGGTCTCGAAAAGCAAGTAATTTTTGCTGGGCCTGTATCCTTTTTTTAGGTTCATTAGGATTCTTAGTGGTTGGAACTTCCAGTTATCTTGGTAGGAATCTGATACCCGGATTTCCATCTCAGCAAATCGCTTTTTTTCCACAAGGGATCGTGATGTCTTTCTATGGGATCGCGGGTCTATTCATTAGTTCCTATTTGTGGTGCACAATTTCATGGAATGTCGGTAGTGGTTATGACCGATTTGATAGAAAAGAAGGAATAATGTGTATTTTTCGTTGGGGATTCCCCGGAATAAATCGTCGCATCTTCCTTCGCTTCTTTATGAAAGATATCCAATCAATCAGAATGGAGGTTAAAGAGGGTCTTTTTCCTCGTCGTATTCTTTATATGGAAATCAGAGGCCAAGGAACCATTCCCTTGACTCGTACTGATGAGAATTTGACTCCACGAGAAATTGAGCAAAAAGCGGCGGAATTGGCCTATTTCTTGCGCGTACCAATTGAAGTATTTTGAAATGAACCGAACGAAGAATGAATGTTTTCTCCGCATAATGGAAGGAGCTTGCTAATTTCCTTTTTAATACAATTGAAGTTTCCTCAGAATATTCATTCGAGCAAAACATGTTAGATTCTGTTTCCTCGGTCCGTTGGCACAACAACCCGCATAGAATAAAACAAAAGTAGGAGAACGTATATGTAACAACTATAATAAATATAATAAACAATAAGAAGAAATTTTTTTCTATACCAAAACCGTTTTGTATGCGTATAGGGCCCAACTCAATTCTTTTATACTAGTAAAAAGTCTAATAAGTCTAATCTTAGTATTAATTCATCAAATATCCGAATATGTATTTAGTAATACAGAATTCATCTTTTTAGGTTAGGCCTCAGATTTGGAATTGATACCGTATTCCTGCGCTATGGTTAGACGGTACAACATTTCGAAAAAATTAATGGAATTAATCCGGGAGGGTTTTTCGTCTTGAAATCCGAATAATATTCGTTACTTCGAGTATTTATCGAAAGGAACAAATGAAGATGAAATTAGTTCGAATTTGCCAAATCGAGATATCCCGAAATCCTAAACTAAAATACTATATATATATATATACTTAATATATATATTATTATATTATTTATTATTTTTATTTCATAAATTTTATTTTTTTCATCCGAAAAGGGGTCTTTATTCTATTTCTATATTCCTTCTAGATCTAAGGACTAAATTATTATACAAAAATAGGAATAGAATAGATCCATAGGTTCGATACCTTGTTATAGAACTCGTGCTTTAGAGAAATATCAGATCAGATAGAGTTGACAAATGAAACAGTTCATTACCAATTCACAGATAAAAAATGAAAAAAAAGAAAGCATTGACTTCCCTCCCATATCTTGCATCTATAGTATTTTTGCCCTGGTGGGTCTCTCTCTCATTTCAAAAAAGTCTGGAACCTTGGATTATTAATTGGTGGAATACTAGGCAATCCGAAACTTTTTTGAATGATATTCAAGAGAAAAATGTTCTAGAAAAATTCCTAGAATTAGAAGAACTCTTCTTGTTGGACGAAATGATAAAAGAATACCCGGAGACACATATACAAAAGTTTCGTATAGGAATACACAAGGAAACGATACAATTGGTCAAAACACACAATGAATATCATCTCCATATCATTTTGCATTTTTCGACAAATATAATCTGTTTCGCTATTCTAAGTGGTTATTTTATTCTGGGTAATGAAAAGTTTGTCATTCTTAATTCTTGGGTTCAGGAATTCCTCTATAACTTAAGTGACACAATAAAAGCTTTTTCGATTCTTTTAGTTACTGATTTATGGATCGGATTTCACTCGACCCACGGTTGGGAACTAATGATTGGTTCGATCTACAATGATTTTGGATTGGCTCATAACGATCAAATTATATCTGGTCTTGTTTCCACTTTTCCAGTTATTCTAGATACAATTGTGAAATATTGGATCTTCCGTTTTTTAAATCGCGTATCTCCTTCGCTCGTAGTCATTTATCATTCAATGAATTAATGAAGAACTTATTTGATCTCCTGATATCAATCAAAATTTTTCTTCGCGTATAAAGAAAGCATTTTACTTATTTTCTTTATATTTCTACCTCTTCAAGGTATTTGTCCTATTTTAGTAGAATTATTTCGGTACAATGGCAGACTCGCAGATAGGGAACTATACTAGCCACCTATCTAATTTATTGTAGAAATTCCTGGATCAATGATTGGATCATGCAAAATAGAAATACTTTTTCTTGGGTAAAGGAACAGATGACTCGATCTATTTCTGTATCGATCATGATATATGTAATAACTCGAACATCCATTTCAAATGCGTATCCCATTTTTGCGCAGCAAGGTTATGAAAATCCACGAGAAGCAACTGGGCGAATTGTATGCGCCAATTGCCATTTAGCTAATAAGCCTGTGGATATTGAAGTTCCGCAAGCTGTACTTCCTGATACTGTATTTGAAGCAGTTGTTCGAATTCCTTATGATAAGCAACTGAAACAAGTTCTTGCTAATGGTAAAAAAGGGGCTTTGAATGTAGGGGTTGTTCTTATTTTACCCGAGGGATTCGAATTAGCCCCTCCCGATCGTATTTCTCCCGAGGTGAAAGAAAAGATAGGAAATCTGTCTTTTCAGAGTTATCGTCCCAATAAAAGAAATATTCTTGTGATAGGTCCTGTTCCAGGTCAGAAATATAGTGAAATCGTCTTTCCCATTCTTTCCCCCGACCCTGCTACGAAGAAAGATGTTCACTTCTTAAAATATCCCATATATGTAGGAGGGAACCGGGGAAGGGGTCAGATTTATCCTGATGGGAGCAAGAGTAACAATACGGTCTATAATGCTACATCCGCAGGTATAGTAAGCAGAATAGTACGTAAAGAAAAAGGAGGATATGAAATAACCATAGTTGATGCATCGGATGGACACCAAGTGGTTGATATTATACCTCCAGGACCAGAACTTCTTGTTTCAGAGGGTGAATCCATCAAGCTTGATCAACCATTAACAAGCAATCCTAATGTAGGGGGGTTTGGTCAGGGAGATGCAGAAATAGTGCTTCAAGATCCATTACGCGTCCAAGGCCTTTTGTTCTTCTTGGCATCTGTTATTTTGGCACAAATTTTTTTGGTTCTTAAAAAGAAACAGTTTGAAAAGGTTCAATTATTCGAAATGAATTTTTAGATCCAGAGATTCCTTACCATCAAGTTGGTAAAAAGCGCGGAATTCTTGTCAATCAATACAATTAAATATGTATGATCAAAAAATTCTGTAAATACCTCCGCTTGCTTTGTTTATACTGCTTTTTCGGGATGTATGGAATTCATTACTTCTATCCCATTCCCATTCCTAGCACTAGACAATAGGCATATAAAAACAAAGGAAGAGGATACAAGACAAGGACGGGATAAATGAAAGGAACAGATACTTCTAGGGGGGATTATAAGTCTTCCTAATCTTCCATTCGACACAAGAAAAAGGACTTTATACCCTTTCTTGTGTCGTTTTGTATCCAAATAATAATGATTTTTATCTTGTTCGTCAAAGATTACTATTTCTTCTTTTCCGGGTCTATCGAAATTCCTTTGTTTAGATTCATAAGAAGTAGTAGACAAAAAAAAAGGGTTAGGGGGGATAATTCATTGAGCAAATGAAACTTCTTCTATTATTTTTAATTAAATTCAACTTAATAACTATTTCAAATTTCTTTTCTAAATTTG